TTTTTTCATATTAAAAGATTCGGGCCATCATTAACCATTTGATATAGTATTCAATAGATGCGTTTATCCTTCATCCTTTCTAAAGTTTCCATGGAAAGATTCCTCTACCAGCGCAGTCAACTCCCATTTGTTAGAACAGCTTCCATTGAGTCTCTGCACCTATCCTTTTTTTTCGTTTTTTGAACCTTTTTTTGAGAAAACAGGATTTGGCTCAGGATTGCCCATTTTTATTAATTCCGGGGTTTCTCTGAATTTGAAAGTTATCACTTAGTAGGTTTCCATACCAAGGCTCAATCCAATTAAGTCCGTAGCGTCTACCGATTTCGCCATATCCCCCTTCCTTTTTCTTTTGTTTTGAGATTAAGATTTTATTAGAATATTATTCCTTTTTCTTTCATTTATACTGGAACCTTTGAATTTATTAGATAGCGATTACTATCCCGAAAAAGTCTTTTTTCTTACCTATAGGAAACCCGTATTTGATTCAATCAAATTGGATTTTATCATTTTTGTATCGGCAATTCAATATAGATTGATATATATCCTTTATATATCTTTCTATTCATGCCATTTTTCCCATGCAATTGGGATACTCAAAGGGTCGATTCTTTTCTTTTTTTTTTTTCTTAACTTCCCCTTTTACGAATGAAAGCCGGGGAATGTTTGATTAGTTATAACTAATCAACCGAATTCGGAAGAAATATAGAGAAATATAAATAATATATAATATATAGGATAGAAAATATAGAAGTGTAACAAAAAGAATTTCAAATGTCATGTCAATTCAAAATAAAAAAAAAATTGACTATCTAAAAATATTTAAGATTGACTATCGAATATTATTCTATTCGAATTTAGAATTGTGATAAAGAAATCAAAATTCTATATCGCTATATAAATCGTTATGTTCTATAATATCCAATATTTATTGGTAATTATGGATTCTATTCTTTTCTATATTTCTAGAGACACTATACTTATAGTGTCTTGAATTTCTATGCATAGAAAATTTCTATTACTATAATGCGGGCCCGCTTAGCTCAGAGGTTAGAGCATCGCATTTGTAATGCGATGGTCATCGGTTCGATTCCGATAGCCGGCTTTTTCTATTTTTCAATTTTTATTCAATTTTTGAAAAATTGAGAATCTTCTTTTGAAATCAAATGAAATCAAAGAATATTGAAAAGTGTCTTCCCCTCTTTCCAAAATCCATGAATTTATTAAATTATAGGTTAAGTTATAGGGGGAACTCTTGGCTATGCCAGTAAAAGGATCTTAACTCCTGACTATGCCAGTAAAAGGATCTTATATATTCTTATATATATATATAATAATAGAAAGTTTGACTATTTATCCAATTTATCTCATTCTTCTTTATAGTAATAGTACAAGTACACTACATTTACACTACTTCAGCAAACTTTACTTCATTTAGTTCAGTTTGAGTTTAGATTTATTCTGTAAAATAAAATTTTCAAAAAAAAAAAAAGAATGAAATGAATTCTAAATAAGAATTAAGGAGTCTTTATGTCGCGTTACCGAGGACCTCGTTTCAAAAAAATACGCCGCCTGGGGGCTTTACCAGGACTAACTAATAAAAGGCCTAAAGCCGGGAGTGATCTTAGAAACCAATCGCGTTCCGGCAAAAAATCTCAATATCGTATTCGCCTAGAAGAAAAACAAAAATTGCGTTTTCATTATGGTCTTACAGAACGACAATTACTTAAATACGTTCATATCGCCGGAAAAGCCAAGGGGTCAACAGGTCAAGTTTTACTACAATTACTTGAAATGCGTTTGGATAACATCCTTTTTCGATTGGGTATGGCTTCGACTATTCCTGCAGCCCGCCAATTAGTTAATCATAGACATATTTTAGTGAATGGGCGCATAGTAGATATACCAAGTTATCGCTGCAAACCCCGAGATATTATTATGGCGAAGGATGAACAAAAATCCAGAACTCTGATTCAAAATTCTCTCAATTTTTCCCCTCAGGCGGAAGTGCCAAACCATTTGACTCTTCACCCAGTCCAATATAAAGGACTGGTCAATCAAATAATAGATAGTAAATGGGTCAGTTTGAAAATAAATGAATTGCTAGTCGTAGAGTATTATTCTCGTCAAACTTAATTAAACCTAAACTCAAATAAAATAGCAGAGGTTCGGGCAATTTTCTTCCCTTTTATCAAATTAAATTAACCTAAGGTTAAGTAAGAAAAATACGGGTTTGATTCTGATTTTATCTCATTTATGTATCATAGCCCGAGGGGCTATTTTCATATTCTTTCCGGTATTCTTCCTAGTCGCGGAATTAGGAATAGAGAATCTATATCAATGAAAGGTTTAACTGGTGGAATAAAGGTCTCCATTGCTATTTGATCCGGTATTTTTAATAAATAATAAAATGGATCTATTAAGTGAAGGTGCGGAAAGAGAGGGATTCGAACCCTCGGTAAACAAAAGCCTACATAGCAGTTCCAATGCTACGCCTTGAACCGCTCGGCCATCTCTCCTACATAATGATTATGAATCAAAAACCAAGTGAATAGTGAGTTCTTCATATTTCATTCTAGATTATTGGATAAGTATGACCAATCCATTTTAACTATATATTTGAACTATATATTACAAAATATTATAAATAAAAATAGAAAATTTTTCATCAAAGTAAAGAAAGATCTTTCGAGGCCTCAAGACAATTATTTTTTTACGAAATTTTTTTATTTGTAATTTTGAAAATGAAAAGGGGGTTTATGTTTGCAAAAACGACTCCTACTAGAAATTCGATTCGAATCGATTAAATCAATGAATTAGAACGAATCAACTGATTAATAGGTCTAGATTTTTTAGACTAGGGTTAATGGATACCTTTCTATCATAATTCTATATAGACTACGATTCCATACCTTACAAATTCTCAAATTTCTTTCCGACTTTAGAATTCTCAACAACAAACCCCTTCCCTCACCCCTCTATTCTTATTCTAGATTGATAAAACATTTTGTATAAGAGGTGGTTATTCTATTTTCATCATAGAATGATTTTTTCCTCTTTGTATCATAATTCAATACAAATTTCTCGAGTTATTTGAATCTGTAACTTCAACGAAATCGGAATAGTTCGCTTCGTTGGTATACTACTACATTAGGATGAAATCGAACCGGGTTGGACCTTTTCTTATTGATTCCTATAAAAATAAAAAAGGAACAATTGGAATAAAAAGCCCATAATCTTTTTTTTTTCAAATCAATCTATTTTTATGTTATTTCGTACTGTACAATTCTTTTCTTTGTGGGATCATTTTCCCCCGAGAGGGAATGAGAAGAATTATAAAATGGATTGCTAGCTATGCCTAGATCGCGGATAAATGGAAATTTTATTGATAAGACCTTTTCAATTGTAGCCAATATCTTATTGCAAATAATTCCGACAACTTCAGGAGAAAAGGAGGCATTTACCTATTACAGAGATGGTGTGATTTGATTCTTTTTTTTTCTCTTGGTCTTACGAGAAAGACACGTGATTCGGAAAAATTTTTGAAATAAATCTACGCTTGTTGAAGGTGAAGTTTGGAAATAGAACAATTCCTTCTGTCGTGTATCCTCGATTAATGCAACCTCAGATGCTATGTTTCAATCTTAGATTCTAGTATTGAGCGAAAGGTTATATCTAGAGGTTCTGTATTATGGGGCAATCCTACTCCACTACACTAGTACCAACGGACAGCATAAGGGAAGAAGCACTACACCTAGGAATCAACAACACGAAAACCTTGTTAGAAATGACCCCTTTCCTTATTGGGCTCGGGACTAAAAGAATGGTTGGGACAACAAACATCCATCTCGTTCGTACTTTGGATACCAATATAACCATCGAAGGTTGTTTGAAGTGACTAATTCCTGGAAATTAGGAGGCGTTGAAAACAAAGAAATTGCTCGAGTTCTCATTTCTATCTAGTTATCTAGTCTCAACACCCTTGATATTAAGAAAAGATCTCTTGCAGGAAGGTTGGCTAGAGATTTCTTGTAAAAACACTAGCCCTGCTCAGTCCATAATGAGAATATTTTTATCTTTTTGATTTCATGTATATTCTCCTTATGCACATAAGGGAGGAGCCGTATGAGGTGAAAATCTCACGTACGGTTTTGGAACGGAGATTCTTTTAATTGAATGGCGACCGTAACGGATGTCAGCTCAATCCGAAGGAAATTATGCAGAAGCTTTACAGAATTATTATGAAGCTATGCGACTAGAAATTGATCCTTATGATCGAAGTTATATACTCTATAATATAGGTCTTATCCATACAAGTAATGGAGAACATACGAAAGCTTTGGAATATTATTTTCGAGCACTAGAACGAAATCCATTCTTACCACAAGCTTTTAATAATATGGCCGTGATCTGTCATTACGTGCGACTATCTTCACTATAGAAGTAAAAAAAGAAAAACAAAAAAAGGCTTTCTACATATACATCGTCTAAAACAACGATTTTTATCAGCTGTAGCAAAGAAAAAAACTTTATATTCATAAAAGTTGAAATATGAAGAAAATAAATAGATATACCTAGCTACTTTTTCTATGGATAAAAAAAAGAATCTAATTGGTAGGGGAAGCACCGTAAAGATCAATTGGCGAGATTTGGGGCCAATACAATAATAACTGCGTACTTATGTCATGATGGTAGATATACTTATCTCGTGATGTGAGATAAAATAGGAATCCACTTATGTAATAGAGTTGATCCACTAAAGTCTTGAGCAGCGGTGTAGGATCAGATCCCAAAGATAGTAAGTTTTTCTTTCTTAGGAAAGAAAGTCTTTTTCAAAGATTCTATATAAATTTATATACGAAACCAAGATAGTTACCTTTCAGAAAATCGAATGATAGGGGAATTTTTTCTTCTGAAGGTGGGAAAAAAGATAAAACGAAATAAAACGGATTATTACTCCAAATTGAATCCAAATTTCAGTTTAAAACTCATGTAATGAACCT